TCAGCAAGCTCTTGAAATAGCGGAAGCTAACTTGAGGAAAGCTGAAGGCAAGAGGCAAACAATTGAGGCAAGTCTAGCTCTCAGACGGGCTAGGACACGAGTAGAGGCTATCAACGTGATTTCGTAACTAGTTGGTTAATCGAAAGAATTTCCGTATAAACAGAACTTTCGTTTCTACAGCCCATTTTGATTCTGCCGATTAAATAGAATCAAATACAATCAAAAGTTAAATCAGATTTTGATCTAACGAAAAATTTGAAAATTGAAAACGGAAATAGAATAGGATGAAAAAGATAGAAAATCTATAAAAGAAGGTGGGTAGAAAAACTTATTAGACACCGGGATCAATGGTATCTAATAAGTTCTACCTACTATTGGATTTGAACCAATGACTCCCGCCGTATGAAAGCAATACTCTAACCACTGAGTTAAGTAGGTCATTTATTATCATAAGGAATCATAAAGAGAAAGAAAAGGGACCTATCCCATCGATGGATTATAAATCCAATATTACTTCTAAGCAATACCAATCAAACCGACCAAAAAGGTATGATTATGATGTTGGATCATGTACTATTCATCTTGACAAGAAATTATCTAAATAATATGATAAAATATGTATCACAAACACAAGGGCTATAGCTCAGTTAGGTAGAGCACCTCGTTTACACGCGCGCCAATGTTTTTCAGGGGAGTCTATCATGCAATCAAAAGAATTGATCCTTTTGAGAAATCGATGTCTTACTCCATTACTTTGAAGGAACAAAACAAGAGAACAATAGCCTGACAAATGGTTCGGTCCGATTCGGGTGCCGTTTAGGCAGGAGCAGGATCCGAATCGAACCCATCATTGATTTGAGATATTGATAGGGTGAATACCCAGTCTATTCAATGCTAGGCATAATGAGTATAAGGACCTCAAAAATTCTCTTTTCGTCCTATGAATCTTAAGGTGTATGAAGTTTCATGTTTGATTTTTTGGATGATAGAGACTCCATTTAACTTAGGTTGATCTAGGCCAGAAGCAGACCTACGTCAAGATAAACCTTCCCTTCTTTGAAACACTTTGGTAGTGCTCCTGTATCAGTAATGAATCAGAGCACATGGAACCATCTTCGTTTTTTTTTTTATAAGTTTCTAAGAGAAAAAAAATATATGGTAGACTAGCTGATATTTCTATCAGTTAATGAAAGAGCCCAATGCAAAAAAATGCGTGTTGGGTCTTTGAAATAGGTCGAATCATTTTGATAATAATCAGTTCGATCTGTTTTACCGAGAAGGTCTACGGTTCGAGTCCGTATAGCCCTATATTTTTGATATTTTATTTTATTAATTTAAAATAGAAAATATTTTTAAAATTAATAAAAATGAAATGAAAATAATATTCTTAAAACTAAAGCAAACTAAAACAATAAAGAATATCCAAATACAAATAAAAAAAGTTGTATACTAATTATTGTATTCTTTGTTGATTGGAACTGGTCGCTTCCAGTTGCTTGGTTAAAATCATTCCCATAAGCTCGCTCACAGGGAGATCGCTCAGAGTATAAAACTGAAAACAAAAGCGCATTTCAATGGATCCAATCGCTCTTTTTTCTTCTCTTGGATAAGAATAAAATAAACAAAACCCCATTTTCTTAATTAATCCTCGTGAGTAGATTCAATTTCTATTGATTCTATATAAATAGAAATTGCATTTTCCTCTTTTACTGTCCGTAATCAAAGAGTTAGTGAGACTTCTTCGGTATACCCCCCAATTTTGGTGAATCCTTGGAGAAAAAATTATGACACGAATCCGGTAAAAAAAAGAAAAAAAAAAAAACCAACCTAATTCAACTCAACTCAAATCTAATATTGAGTTGCACGGATCTAGGAACGCCTTGTTGTATGTATTTGTTGACATGTCAGAGTTTGAAAAACAAAGATCTTTTCCTAAACATAATTTCATACAGAATCTCATAAATCTATATTAAATAGATACAAAAATATATATTAAATATATCATAAATATATATTAAATAGATAGAAATAATATATAGAAATAGATAGAAATAATATATAGAATAAATAGAATAGAATAAAAAAAATAGAATAAATAGAATAGAATAAAAAAATCGAATTTCGAATTGGAAGGTTTTTTTATTTCTAATACATATTAGATATTAGTTAGATATTAGAATTCCTTTTATTTAGAAAAATCCGAAATGAAGTGAAAACGAAAAAGTTTTACTTGTTTTGGATTTGTATAGTATTATACTCTATACTATTATACTATATAGTAATAGTATAAATGTATACTATTACTATACAAATTAGTACTATATCGAAATGAAATCGAAATAAGTGGAATGTAAATAGGATTAATTCCAATCAATAAATCTTAAAACGCAACATGTAAACACAGCAAACAAACGAAACTAGACGATTCGATCAAACTGAATTGTTGTTTTGACTAAACAAACAGTTGTGGATGACTTGACAATGAATTCCAGGTCGAATC